CGTAGCAATTGGGGTTATGGATTTTCAATTTATGGGGGGTAGTATGGGATCGGTAGTCGGGGAAAAAATCACTCGCTTGGTTGAGTACGCTACCAACCAATTTCTACCTCTTATTATAGTGTCCGCCTCGGGAGGGGCGCGCATGCAAGAAGGAAGTTTGAGCTTGATGCAAATGGCTAAAATCTCGTCTTCCTTATATGATTATCAATCAAATAAAAAGTTATTTTATGTAGCAATTCTTACATCTCCTACCACCGGTGGTGTAACAGCGAGTTTTGGTATGTTGGGAGATATCATTATTGCCGAACCTAACTCCTACATTGCATTTGCCGGTAAAAGAGTAATTGAACAAACATTGAATAAAACAGTACCTGAAGGTTCACAAGCGGCTGAATATTTATTTCAGAAGGGGTTATTCGACCTAATCGTACCCCGTAATCTTTTAAAAAGTGTTTTGAGTGAGTTATTTAAGATCCACGCCTTCTTTCCGTTGAATTCCAATTATAGCGCACTAAGTGAAATTTGTTCTAGCAAATCAAATAAGGAGTTAGCTTAGCGGAATCTAGGACTAAAATCAAGAAAATCGAAATAATAAGGGAATTTGATTTGGTCACCTAAGATCTAAGTGTAGATAAGAGCTGCGTGTATAAAAAAGAAAAAGTTGAGGATAACGCGTTATTTAGTAAATTAGAAGAGAAGACAAGAACAAAAAAATGAATAAAAATACTATACTTGATTAGCATACGTATCGTTCATGTAGAGAGGATTTGGGTAGTTCTACATTCCTTGGACTTAATAGTTATTTAACTATATAGATACTTCAATTTTAACTATTTATTCATATTATTAGTAATAAGATTAATTGGAAATTAGAATTAGTAATAATAAGTATAATTCGAAATTATGCTATTAAATATTAAAAAACCAATAAAAGAATAGGTCCAAATAGTAAATCGAGGTACCGGTTTTATGATAACTTTCAATCTTCCACCTATTTTTGTGCCTTTAATAGGCCTAGTATTTCCGGCACTTGCGATGGCTTCTTTATTTCTTCATGTTCAAAAAAACAAAATTGTTTAGATCTGGGAGGATTCAATCTCATCCTTTTGTTTTTTTGAAACTTAGGCTTGTAGCCTAACACATAGATTTATTTGAATTTCAGCAAATCGGGTCCACCATGTAAAATTGACGCCGAACATAAAGTAAAAAGCTATTAGACCCCGCGGAAACCGATCTATGAGGAAATGAATTCTAACTAGTTGCAACGAGATCAGATCCGGATCAAGATCAGGATCGATGAATGTGGATACCTCCAATTGAAAATTAGTGGATTTTTATGTATATCCATATTGGATGAAGGGTATGGTCTTATTTTAGATCTAAGTAATTTGCTTAATTACTCCTAAAAGTTCACATCAAACTAGTACTAGTTTGATGTGAACTAGCACTAGTTGATGAGAGTTACTTCGGAACCAAAACAAGTAAAAATCAGTAGTATTTGGGGTAGTCTCTCAATTACAATAAAATATAATCGGATCAAGTATGAGTTGTCGATCAGAACATATATGGCTAGAACTTATAACGGGGTCTCGCAAATTCAGTAATTTTTGCTGGGCTCTTATCATTTTTTTAGGTTCATTAGGATTCTTATTGGTTGGAATTTCCAGTTATCTTGGTAGAAATTTGATAGCTTTTGTTCCGTCTCAGCAAATCGTTTTTTTTCCACAAGGGCTCGTTATGTCTTTCTACGGGATCGCGGGTCTATTTATTAGTTACTATTTGTGGTGCACAATCTGCTGGAATGTAGGTAGTGGGTATAATAGATTCGATAGAAAGGAAGGACTAATGTGCATTTTTCGTTGGGGATTTCCTGGAAAAAATCGTCGCATATTCCTCCGATTCTTTCTAAAAGATATTCAATCTGTTAGAATAGAAGTAAAAGAGGGTCTTTATGCTCGCCGTGTCCTTTATATGGGCATCAGGAGTGGGGAGGCTATTCCATTAACCCCTACTGATGAAAATTTGACTAGCCGCGAAATTGAACAAAAGGCTGCGGAATTGGCCTATTTCTTGCGCGTCCCGATTGAAGTCTTTTGAAAAAAGTAGTTGCTTTCGTAGCAGTTGGTCAAAGATACACGAATCTTTTTTTTTTTTTCTAGAATCGTTCGGTCGAGCCTTCTATGGAACAACCATAAACCCCCCTTGTGGTTTTTTATGCGTATTCAACTCGATGCAACTCAATTGAAACAAGTAAGAAATTGAACTACTCGGTTCAATTCATCTGATATATTAAACAAAAACATTTCGAAAGAGCAAATTTTTCTTGTTTTTTTTCAATTCTTGTAACTTAGTTCCTTTTCATTTTGGATCCTTTCGTTTGTGGTTTTGACTAATCAAGTTCAAGTTTGGATATTTTGATCGAAAGGGAGTTTTTTGTCTCAAAATCTTAATACTATTTATTCAGTAATTACTTGAGCCATTCATTGGCCGGAAAGACTTGAATGATATATCTGTAAACCAAATTTTTGATTATTTCTTCTTCTAGATTTCAACAAAATCGCAAATAGAAAATAGAATAGCTTCGGAGGTTTGATATCTTCTATAGAACTTATGTTTGAAAGAACTATTTTATCACATGAAGTCGGCAAATGAAGTAAAAATTAATGAAAATGGCAAAAACAAAAGCATTCAATACTCTTTTCTATCTTGCATCTATATTATTTTTGCCCTGGTGGATTTCTCTCTCATTTACTAAAAGTATTGAATCCTGGGTTACAAATTGGTCCAATACCCATAAATTCGAAATTTTCTTGAATATCATTCAAGAAAACAGTCTTCTAGAAAAGTTCCTAGAATTAGAGGAAATCCTCTTCGTGGACCAAATAATCAAGGAATCTTCGGAAAGAGATCTCAAAAAGTTTACTATCGAAGTCCACAAAGAAACGCTACAATTAATCAAGATACACAACGCGGATCGTATCCATATGATTTTGCACTTCTCGACAAATCTAATTTGTTTTGTTATTCTAATCGGTTATTCTATCTTCGGTAATAAAGAACTTGTTAGGCTTAATTCTTGGGTTCAGGAATTACTATATAACTTAAGTGATACAGTAAAAGCTTTTTCTATTCTTTTATTAACCGATTTGTGTATCGGATTTCATTCACCCCACGGGTGGGAACTGCTGATTGGTTCTGTCTATAACGATTTTGGATTTGGTAATAATGATCAAATAGTATCTGGTCTTGTTTCGACCTTTCCAGTTATTCTTGATACGATTTTTAAATATTGGATTTTCCGTTATTTAAATCGGCTATCTCCTTCACTTGTAGTTATTTATCATGCAATGAATGATTGATACATCAAATGATCTATTGATAGTAATCTAATCAATTCTAATATTTTTTTCTTGGGTTCACTTTCTAGGTATAGGTTGCGTATTACACGGTTTGTATAGGGGGATTTTTTCCTATAGTATTCCAGTGAAATGATTCCAGTAAATAGCAGAATCGTGGATAGGGAACTAGACTAGGGACCTACTCAATTTATTGTAGAAATTTTCGGATCTTAGACCATGCAAACCAGAACTACTTTTTATTGGATAAAGGAAGAGATTACTCGAGCTATTTCGGTATCGCTCATGATATATATCCTAACGTGGACATCCATTTCAAGTGCATATCCCGTTTTTGCCCAGCAGGGTTATGAAAATCCACGAGAAGCAACTGGGCGTATTGTCTGCGCCAATTGTCATTTAGCTAATAAGCCCGTGGATATTGAGGTTCCCCAAGCCGTACTTCCGAATACCATATTCGAAGCGGTTGTTCGAATTCCTTATGATAAGCAAGTGAAACAAGTTCTTGCTAATGGTAAGAAGGGGGGTTTGAATGTGGGAGCTGTTCTTATTTTACCGGAGGGGTTTGAATTAGCTCCTGCCGATCGTATTTCTCCCGAGATAAAAGAAAAGATAGGCAATTTGTCTTTTCAAAGCTATCGCCCTAATCAAAAAAACATTATTGTGATAGGGCCTGTCCCTGGTCAAAAATATAGTGAAATTACCTTTCCTATTCTTTCCCCCGACCCCGCTAATAAGAAAGATGTTTACTTCTTAAAATATCCTATATATGTGGGGGGAAATAGGGGTCGGGGTCAAATTTATCCTGACGGAAGCAAGAGTAACAATACGGTTTATAATGCTACAGGAGCGGGCATAGTAAGTAAAATTTTACGAAAAGAAAAAGGGGGATACGAAATATCCATAACAGATCCATCGGATGGACGTCAAGTGCTCGATATTATCCCTCCCGGACCAGAACTTCTTGTTTCCGAGGGTGAATCCATCAAATTTGATCAACCATTAACGAGTAATCCTAATGTGGGTGGATTTGGTCAAGGAGAGGTCGAAATAGTACTTCAAGATCCATTACGGATCCAAGTTCTTTTGGTGTTCTTCGCGTCTGTTATTTTGGCACAAATTTTTTTGGTTCTTAAAAAGAAACAGTTCGAGAAGGTTCAATTGGCCGAAATGAATTTCTAGACTCGAACATTTCTCGACCTCCCGTTCGTAAACAGGAGAAAAGTCTTGGTATCAATTATGTATGATCAAAAAAAGAAAGTAGGAAAAGCCCCTTATTAATTAAATATTCCATTCGATTTACTTTGTTTTTTTTATACAAGCTTTGGCAAATACCTTGGACCCTAGTCCGAATAGTTGGCTTTCGGGAAGACTTTTTTTTTATTTATGACTTTGCCACCTCTTTTTTTTGTTATTTTTAGTCAAATCGAATTGGTGGGGGGACCGAGTTAAATGTTCTAAAAGGTTGATAGATAATAAATAAGTGCGTAATATGGAATATAACGAACTATAAATATAAATGTGGGGAATCATTTTCGGACTCATTAGTCCTTGACACAAGAAAGGGGTGTAGAAAATTCCTTTTCTTGTGTCGAAATAGTAATGAGTTTTGATCCTATTCGACAAAAATCCCTAGTCTTGGTT